TACCAAATGATAAGAATGCCTCTGAGATTCAATCATAAACCACTTTGCCTCGGTTGTATGTAAACCCCCCCCCCTTCACCCCCACCCCTAAAGTGGTAAAGAAGGGCTCTTTGGGGTCTCATTTTCTTTCTATCTGACAGGACAAACAAATAGGAAGGGATGGTTCTTTCATTGCATTGATAGAAGTGTAACTAGAAAAAGAAAGACTATATCTATTACTTTGAGAAGAGAATCGTTGGTTTGACCGACGAACTACGTGGGAAAATGGACCTTCTTTCTTGGATTTTCAGCAAGCATTTTTTGAAAGTAACAATTAAATTCAGTCCGGTTTCGGAAAACTTTCCGGTCGCGGATTAGTTCGTTCTGCGCCGCCGGCGGCCTTAAATCAAAGGCGCAGGTTGATCTCTCTGATTGAGGCTGCATTCATTTATTCAACTTGACACGTGGGAAGGGCTGACTCTCCTAGTGGCTCGGCTTTGTCTCGCTCCCTTCCCGCACGCCTGGACGATTGAGAATCTCGAGAACCTTTCTGAACGTCCATCTTCGCGGGGCTATTTTCATTTGAAAGGGAGTATATCTTTCTTGTAGTGCCTTCCATTCCACTATTCTAATCGAGAAAGAATCTCTTCCGAACGACCAGATTAAAAAACGATGCTTCCTTGGCCGTGTGGAACATGGATTAGCATTATGTCATTCCTACAAGTGATCCCCCATCCAGGATTGGAAGAAGTGCTATATGAGGACTTCGAGATCAAATAGAAGATGTTTCTTTCCATTCCTCGTGAGCCACTTATTTCTCCGAAACAAGAGATCAAAGTGATTTTCCTCCTTTTTCCCAATAAGTCGACGGCGTTACACCATTGGGATACTTCGAATAAACTCGAGTACATATAGGAGACACCGGTGCTAAAACCTTTTCTCGAGATATCTTCCAAACTGTTGGGGTCGTTGCTCCGGATGTTGTTCCCCCGGTGTGAAACCAGTTGGTTCCGTAGTTTGAGAATTCTGCTGATCCCAAGTACTCCATCTCCATCATTGCATATGGGAATATAAAAAGTAAAGAGGAGAAGGCATGACCAGAAGAATTGTGTGAAATAAGTGAATTTATCCAGTTGAGGCATTATTGATTGAGAATAAATTCTTCCCTCCAGACAGAAAGAGACTCCTTCCTGTACGAGTAGTGAAGAACTATAGAGAGCTGTGGTTGGTTGTTGACCAACGGAAAGCATGGGAGAAAGAAAGATGCACAAGGGCGACTTGAGATGCCGCCCAACTTTATCCTTGCGGAGTCGCGTTCGAGATGTAACCATTTTTAAAACTCCTACTCGCTTCACACTAACCTCATCGCTTTTTCTCACACGAGTGGAAATCAATAAAGATAAGATTTCACGGCTCCCTTGCGGGATGGGAAGGATCACCCCACGTCTTCAGTGCCTTGCTCATAAGTGGGGCGAGGAGATGGAGATCCGAGCGATGTGTCACAAGATTGGTTAAGAGAACTATGGGAACGGAAAGAAAAGACCTACATTAAAAAATTCTTCAATATACGCGGCGATTCTATTCTCTTCTCTTTTCTTTATCATTCCCATCTGGATATCTCCTACAACTAAATCTAATTAAGAATTTTTTCTTATATATAAAAAAAGAGATATAGAAGATCTATCTATATTCTTCTCCTACTTGTTGTTGAAATATAATAGATTTGGGTTAGAATGAGGAGGACGAGAAAGAAGAGATAGGACGAAGATGAAAGAAGAGTGGTTGTAGAGATTGGTCCAGATTATTATAAGTCATTTCTCACCCTCTTCTTCAACTATGGCGAATTTTCCGCGGCTAATAGTTTCTTGAGATTTGGTATCTTCCTCTTCTATCTTTTCCATCCCCAACGGGACTGTTTAAGTTGACATGGGAATTCGCAAATCTTAACGCATGTCCACTGGATTGAGGAGAAAGATTCATAATATTAAGGAATGGATTGATTTCCAATAATCTTTTATATCTAAGCGATCCGCTATTAAGTTTCATTCATAGATTAAAGATTAATATGACTCCAAAAAGAAATATCTTTTTCATTGCCATGAAGTAGATTTGAATCAAGAATGAAATAGAACTGAGAAATGAACTAAAGAGCAAACAGACTAAGACATACAGACAAAGTTTTTGATTCACTAACTAACTAACAAACGAATCAAGAAGAAGATTGAAAGAAGAAGAAGACGAGAGCTTGCTGAAATGACAAGAGATAAGGTGGAAGGAGACTGAAAGAAAGATACTTAGGAAAGGAGTTTCCCATGTAGCTAGCCTCATACTCCTAGTCTAATGAGTCCCTAATTCACCTTTGGAACGGCGAGGGAGTCTTCGACTTACTAGGTAGGGCTTGTTTGTTGACTGCCTTGTATACAATCCTCAAAACTTGCTTTATAGCTCTACTCCTCTTCGGCTTCTGTTGAGTTTCGGTTCGGGACCCGACCTAGCCTATCAGTCTAAGCGAAGACCGATTCCCTTGCCGAGTGAGTGAGCTACCTCTCCCGAGTTTCCCTTGCTGACCGAGCTTGGGTTTCATGGAATAGCTAAGGCTGAGCGGTAACCTACCGATTCCCTTTCCGCGTTAATCTATAAGCTACCCCCCGCTTGTTTCGTTGAGCTCGCTGTCTTTCGTTAGCTTCTGTCTCGGATGACACTCTTTTTTATGCGTTCACTAACACGACGACCCGCAGCTTCTGCTTCCCCTTTATATCGTATGAGAAAGCGTTGTCGCTTCAGCCCTTTCCGAGGCCATAGAACAAATTTCTTTCGGTACACGCGCACACACGCATACACTTGAAGGCCTTCTTCCCTTAAACCAAGCTACCAAGTAGTTTGGTCCGAACCTAGCTTATTAACATTATCAAGAATACCTTTCAGAGTGCCGGCAGAGGAAGTTAACACAACCTTGATGCTCTTAACGGCTAAGCGCTTTCACGCCGCTTTGCAAGCTCGGTTCCACTCAAGGAGCTAGCCGAGCGAACGATCATTCGAGTCAAGACAACCATTAGGGTTGCCCGGAGCGGGAACACGGGAAACAAAACTCTGCAAGCCAGGAGAGAAGAAGATGTACATGAAAGCAAGCGGACAGGGAGCCAAGCAAGCAAAACGTAAGGCCCACTCGACTGAAAGGAAACCAATACGGTACACTCCCGCCGGGTCCGGAAAGCAAGTGAAGCGAAGCGCTGTGAGTGTTACCGTCCATACAACGAGTTTGTCACGCTACAGCTCCTGTAGTGAGTGCACCTACCGAGTAAGGCGAATACGAATCCCCTGATAACCTACTGCGAGTACAGATACGGACTATATCCCGAGAAAGGCTTAATATAAGACAAACAGTGCCGTGGTAACTGACGTGTTACCTAAGTCATACACAGTGCTGTATGCCAAAGAAAGCAGCCGCTTAGTCACTTTATGCCGGCCTTAGTTACTTTTTAGTATGCCGGCTTAGCTTAGTGACTAATCTAAGAAAGGCTAAGTTAGAAAGCGCTTGGTAATCAAGACAGAAAGCGAGTGAGTTTCTGGTGCTAGTGCTGCCCGGCTGCTTTAGGTGCCTAGATGCCGCTATATGGATGGTTTCACGGTGCTGCCCCTTCGCCAGCGGATACGCTGCTACTGGTGTTGCTAGCTCGCCCCAGCTTTGCATAGGCTATAGGACTAGGCTCACCTCTTCTAGGCCGGCCGTGTAGCGAGGAACGAGTTCAGTATACGTAACGAGCCAATAAAGAGTGGGGGAAAAGTCCAGAAGCAAAAGGAAAGAGCGGAGCTAGCAACCCTCTGGCTGCTTCGGTCCCAAATGTCTATTGCTATAGGGCTCGCTGCCTAAAGCCTGTCTCGCCTTCTTCGTCTTACTATACGAGCTAGCCGAACACTAGCAATGTGCTGTTACTTAGGATAGCTTGCCTAGCCGCCCGCTGTAAGGCTGACGCTCGAGAACTAGCAACAAACAGTTCGGCCCTTGATGAGTCAGTTTAGTTAGCTATACCGCTTAGGTTGCAAAGCAGCAAGCTCCGTAAGCATTCAATATGTCAGCTAAGAAGCCAATGCTAAAGCGTAACAAATAACATTGATAACTAAGCATAAGCTACCTTGTTCGTTCTACCGCGCATGACTTAGGCCACCGCCTCTCTTTCTTTGGTTTCTGTATCGATATGTTTCCCGCTCTAACAATTGACTCTTTCGGCAGCCGGACGCGAATTCCATTCTAGAAGCAGCGGAAAGGAAAGCTGTTTGAACTATGGCACTATAGTCGTGATAGACCAAGCCCTTACTATAGCTAGGACCCGACCGCCGCCCTCGCTCACATAAAATTGCATTCAATTATTCCCTCTTCTATCAGCTTAGCTAAATTGCTTGCTGCACTTCGCGCGCTGGAATGGATCTTAGCTGGTCCGGTTGCCGGCCCGCAGGCCCCGTTTCGGTGCCATGCTTGCGGGCGCATTGGGCCCCCAGTTCCTCGATCTCTGTTCTTGCGCGTGAATTGAAGCATGCAATTACGCCTTGCTTTCGGGCGAAGTGCTTGTAGCTCATAAAGTTCGGACCTTAGACCGCGCCGGTTACCGACTTTAGGGCCGTGGGCTTTCTCAATCCTATCTTTACTTTCAGCGCGGACAGGCGCTTCTTATGTATTGTATGAAAGACGATCGCTGCTAACGCTCTTCAATTACAAGCAAGCTCTACCGCGATAGAAGCCCACAGCTAAAGCACAGTGCTAGAAGGAACAATACAAAAGAGCAATAGCGCGCTACTCAACAAAGATTAAAAGTATACCGCGATGAGAAAGCAATAGCCAATAGCAATAGCGCACCTAAGCCAACAGGCATGAAGGAAGGCCAATTGTTGAGTCAGGGGGTGGGGTAGGGGGGCAGAGCCCCTTAAACTTGCTTTAGATAGAGAACCTAAATTTACAATCTTAAGACTAAGCTTGGTAGGCTGAGTGTTCGATTTGATAGTTATAGTTTTTATGATAGGAGATTCTATTCATCCCCCATCGCCGTGACACTAATTGTACTGGTTACTGCTATTGCGAGTGCTAGTGCTGTACTGACTTACTGTACTGGTGTATTGCTAGTGGACTGTAATAGCTAGTGGACTTACAGAGCGAGCTGTACTGGGAGCTATTGCTGCTTGCTGTAAGAGCTAGTGCTGTACTGGTGACTGTACTTAAAGAGCTGTAAAGGGTACTTACTTGACTGGGAAAAAGCAAGCGTCTGATCAGATCAATCAAGAGATAGGGGTCACTTCGATCGCCTAAGCAAGGACGGAGCTGGCGAGTGACGATTGGCCGAGGGGAGGGTTGAAACGGCAAGGAGTGATTCACAATAAGGAAAGCAGCTCTCAGGAGGTGGGGAAGAAGGAAGTAGGGCAGGATCACTTGCTTGAACGAGGGGAGTGGGTCCCAAGGAAAGGAAAGGACTAGTTCAACCAAAAGAAAATTCTTAATGAAAGAAGGAATCACCAATCTGCTTAACATCTTCTAACTTGTTAGCTGCAGGTACGAACGTAGAGAGTTTGTTAGGCCCCATTCGGTCTAAAAAAAAGAACTAGAACGCGAACTCGAACTACTGGCTTGACTTTAGCTATAGGGAAAGTTTTACCGACCTAACTGCAAATAAACTACGGCTGGAATCAGGTTCTCCTATTTATTTCCACTTCCTTATGGGCACCTCTATAAAGCTTTGGAACGGCAGTCAAACTTACTTGTCTGGGACACGCACCTTCATTCAGCTCTTCGACGCTGCTCAATCCACTCAATCTGGTTTAGCATTTCTAGTCCAGTCATCGGGTCAGTCTTAGCTTGCCCCAACCCCAACTAATGGTCTTTTTCTCCTTCTCAGGCTTTCGAACGAGGGGCCCAGTCACAGTCCACGCCTCCCCTGCGCTTTTTCATCCACAGCACTTCCCAAACCGTATCCAGCCAGGCCCTCCTTTTGAACCGAGGACTTTGAACCGGGATCACAGAACAGAGGGGAGGTGCCTACAGAAAGCGTTTTAATCACTCCAACAAGCAACGGATGAGCGTACTACCGCGAAAGCCGTTGCGCTAACGCGCATACGTTTTCTTGGTGGGTTGGGTGGGAATAAGAAAGGGTGTTAATGTTAGTAAATTAGGCAAGGAATGTTGAGATGATAAAGCACCTCATCTAAAATCCGGACCTAGTTATTCTTCCGTTAATCAAGCCAACGAAAAGCGCCTTATTCCTTAAGTTTCTTTCGCCAGCCGGCGTGACCCCAAATCTGTCTGACGAATAGAGTATGACCTACCGAACCTTATTATATAAATGAACCCCAGTCTCAAGCGCGCTAGATGTTAGGGACTATGTTTCTTCGAATCAGTTTGAATTGGGATCTTTTTTAAGTTTGGTAGTTAATTGGGGGGTTTTCTTATGAGCCATTTTTTTGCTGTATGTGCTAATATGACCATAGGCTAAGGCTTTGCTCCTTCTTAACTTGTGACGCTCTTCTGAGGAAGAGTGGAATAGAAGAGAGAAGGCCTCTTAGGTTTAGCATTAGATTGGTCACACTAGTCTCAGCATTCAGTTGGTATTAGAAACATAACCCAATTTGGAACGGCATCAGAGAATAGAGAATGGAGAACATCTCATCCGTATTGGCTTGGGGAACTCCCTACTTTAGAGGTAACTTCTTTGTTTGGGGTTCGGGAAACATCTTTCTGTTTTGTGAGATTTGTGATTCTTCCTTTTCGTGAGTGGATCAATGGATGCCGGGGGTGACCAAAGAGGGGATGGCACAAACTACCAAACAGGGAGGCTTGGCCGAGGTGCACATCCAATCAATGTGCCTATCTATCTATGGATCTCGTGTACAAAAAGAATAAAAATGGGCTGGTTTAAGGACGGAAGCTCCCGGTCTTAACCCCGTCGCTCGTCTTATGGAGGCGTGTGTGTGCCATGGGAATGGAGGGAAGTGGGGAGATAAGCTCTTTTGAGCTACAGTTTATGCATATTCCTCTATTGCAGATCTACTGTTGGAAGCTCCTGTTTTCGCTGTATACTCTATATATGGGCCTCCCTATACCAGTTTTAAGGGATGACACCTAAGGCTGAGTCAGTTTGCAAGGGGGACCCTATTTTAAGGAGAGGAAGCTGTTTGCTACCATTCCCTTCCACAACCGGACTCGTTTATTGACCCTAGTTATCAAGCCTTCGCCAGTGGCTCATAATCTTCCACTTAGAATCTTGTATACGGTGGCTTATAATCTCGGCTTAAGCGCTCATAGGGCATTTGCCTTTGGTCCTAGCCGACGTTGGAACAGATCCTTAATGACTGGCGTAAAGGGCAACCTCCCCACGGTCTCTCTTGATACGCTTACCCGACGTGCTTCTTTTCATGTTCTTGCTCTTGCCGCGCTTATTCTTCTGGTTAACGCGCCCCACTAATAACTGATTCGAGGCTAAGCACATATCCAGGCTGAGGGTCTCGATTAGTCTTATTTAGTTCCATGAGCGGGGTACGATAGGCTCCCGGATGTTGTTGCGCATGCAAGTGAAGGTCAGGGACCACCTTCTTAATGCCGTGGAGCGGGATGCAATTGATGTTCGTTGAACGCGTGAACTTGACCTTGATGGGTATGGTTATTTACTGGGTGATCCTGATGATTCTTCTTGACCAGGTGGTAGTTAAAGGAAGATCGCTTCAGAACAGGTGGTCTGTGATAATAAGGGAATTGCTCCTGCGCCTGCCGTGGCTACTAAATCTGCAGCTGCGTCCGCTACTAAGGGCTCTGGGTTTCCAACTGAAATGGGATCTTTTTATGGAACGTCTACAGAGACTGGAAGGGATGCCGTGTGCTATGGAACAGGATCCGCGCCTGTCCAGGTCGAGATCCAAAGCCATCACCTATAGGGGCCCATTCCTTTTCCATATCCAGTTGGAGTTCGAGCAGCAGGAGGAAAGGCAGAGGCTTAAGAGGCAAAGGTCGCCTGGGTTTATTGCATGAAAAAAAGAGGAAGCATAGACAAGAGCAACGGTTTACTCGGTTGAAGCAATAGAGGCATAGATAGAGCTAGCAGCAGACCTCGTGGCAAAGCTAAAAGCTATAAGTAACACAAATTTAATAGAAGACCCCGTGCCTGCAGGAGCAGCTTACCCCACAGCATAAAAGTGAGAAGCACCAATTGAGGTTGATCCGGAACCACCAGCAGAGAAAGCAGCGGAAAGGAGGGTAGCAGCTGTTCAAGATGTAGCTGACTAAGTTCCAGCAGCGGATTCAGTGGCAAGGTATCTAGGCGCAGATCGATCTTTAGTCCATGTTCGAGAGCATGCAGAAGCAAAGGTAGAGGTAGCGGGTTCACCCGTTGATTCAGAACCAACGATAGTTGGTTGCATACCCAGTTGTCCTCGTTTACTCAGATTAAGTTGGAGCTCAAAAGCTTGTTCCAACATCCGAGCCAATTCGAGTACCGGAGCTCGCAGCAGAGCCTGCGGCAAAGGCAGAGTTTTTGGTTCCATTTCAAGTTGCAGTTCGAGAACCAATGCCAGTGGATCCCACAGAGGTAAAGGTTGGAGCAAAGATGGCAGCAGCTGGAGCATAGTAGGTAGCTAGAGCATAGGCAGAGACAAAGCAAGCGCCATGGTGAGAGGAAAAAGAAGGGCATTGATTTCTCAATGTTTATTAAAGCCTTCTATTTCTTAATTTCTTTAAGGAACAAACCGGGGAATGTCCCCAAACATAAGAATGTAGAATATGAAACGGTCCATAACTTTTTCTTTCATTAAGAGCAGGATAGGTAGTTATAACATGTTTACTATGCTGACAAGTCTCACAATGCAGAACATCAACAGAATCAAACTTAGAAGGAAATAACAATTTCAAACTAGACAAAGACAAGTAGCCTAAACGAGAATGCCACACTATTTTATATCTACTAAGGACTTTCTTTGAGAAGAAAGAGCAACACTCGAAGCATCTTGGAGAAGGTACAATCCGCTACTCTCACGCCCCATACCAATCCTCTTCCCCGACTGAAGGTCCTGAAAAACACAATGAGTGGGAAAGAATGTCACACTGCAGTTCAACCGCTGGTTGTTTCAAGTAGGAAGCACAACAACTAAGACGGGTTATCCACATTAGACTTTATTTTGGTAACTACAAAAACTACCACATATGCCTGTATGGAGCAAAAAAAGCATTATGCTAACTAAATTCTTTGAGAAACTGGAAGAAGTAAAAAGGTAGGCCTTAAATTGGAAAAACCAGTATACGGACTACTTGTGAATGGATTCTAGTCTCCCCGGTCACCGAGGTTGACAGCCCGCACAATGAGCTCTTGCTGTTCTTCGAGCAGCGCCCTCTTCCTGTTTTCGAGAGAGCGTATTTCGTTCTGGAGAAAAAGCATACGATCTCGTATGAGAATTGGATCGATAGCAGGCATATGTTCCCAGAACGCACCCAGCATTCGCTCCCGTTGGAGCTTTTCGTTTTCCACCTGACGTATTTCTTGCTCAATTCTCTCAAGTCTTCTAGCGATATCCATGGCTACTCAAAGCTCTTTCTTGCTTCCCTTTGCCAAACTGAAAGAAGCTTCTATTTATAGGCGTTGGAGGCCCTTAACCCAGCAGTGTCTTGGTTCCGTAACATGGTGCAAACCTGGCCTTTCATTAATATTGAACTCTATCCACTAGATTTTAGTGCGCTGAATAATTATCCTCGTTTACGTACCCTATTGGCTTCTTAGTACCTTGCCTACTCGTCTTTCACTGGCTTATTTGTACCCAGCTACATGATGGAACTCCCCTTGGCCAATCGTCACTCGCCAGCTTCGTCCTAGCTTAGAAAAAAGATGTTTGGCCGAACCCTATTCCTATCTCTTGATTGATCCGATTAGACGCTTGCTTTTTATCGCGTGCTTGTTATATTGATATTCTTTCTACAACTATAGATTTGGAGCCAATCAGGTATCATCGCGTGTCAAACTGTGTCAGGCGGGATACAGAAGTAATATTTAGCGGATTCCTTTCCAATGAGAACTAGACACGCGTCCCATATCCCCATGTGCATATAACTTACTTTATTTCCTCTCTGAGGAAGCGACATCTGCCATTTACTACCCGTACTGCCCTCCAGCCCTAGTGAGTGAGCAAAGCAAGCTATACCTGAGACCGAGCAAGGAAACTTACCCTGCCACATTGCTCATGTAAGTCTCGGATTGAAATGAGAGTGTCAAGGAAGAGACCAAGCAAGAGGCATTCCGTTCTATACTTGTGAGAATCCTTGTTCCACATTCCTCTACAAGAAACCGAGCATATCGCGCTGACCAAGAGAAGGGTTTGGCTGTTGCTATCGATCGAGACATGAAACTTTGATCTAGATGTAGATGCTCCTGTGTCAGTTACTAGTCCAAACGAAGGACAGTTTCCAAATCAGATGGAGAGTGTAGAGGTAGCAGATCAAGGTTGGCCGGATACGGGAATGCCAAAGAAGAGCTGGTTTCCTGGGATGGACATCTAACTCGAAAGAAGCACGAGCGTACAGCTTCTTCCAGCTAAACAACGAGTAAGTAAGAGCTAGTCTTTCAAGGAAACACAAGGCCCAGTGCAGTTTCATCGATGAACCTCTTTGGTTTAGGGAACGTTAACAGATTCCTAGTCTGATAGAGTCTATTGCGCGCGTGAGAGCTTTCTATGCTTAGCGCTAGGAGTGGCACTTGCCTTCGTTAGGAGAGGGGTGAACGTAGGAAAGAAGAGTTTGACCGAAGACTTTCTATTAGCATAGAATACAGTGCAGTCCCTCGCTTTGGCTTAGTCACCCTCTCTTATAGCTTCAGTTAGGAGTTAAGTTTCATTGTGAGTGTGAGTTCATCTTAGCACACAACAGGCCGTCAAGAATGCAGTTAGCGGTCATCGATGAACCGATCCGGGTGACTCTCGCTCTACCTTTTCGGCTTAGTCACTCTCTCGTCGTTCCTGAGAGCGTATGTCAGGATTTAACAAGAAGAGTGGCTACGTGTAACATAAATAAGACTTTGAACCCGGGCTTCCTCTAACAAGAGAAGAAGCCGTTAGCAGTCCCGGTTAGGGTTTCGGTTTCATACCAATCTCCCTATTCTGATAGCAGAGTAGTGTGAAAACCAATAATAAAAGTATGGGCGATGCCCTAGTCTTTCAACACAGTCAACATCCTCGGTTTAGCAGTTAAGTGACCAGTTCAGTGATAGGTATTCGTTCTTTGAGTCGGTTTAGTTACAATCTCAGTCCACGGTGCATCCCGAGCACCATTAGTCTCACTCTCTTTTCCCTTTTCTTTCATCTCTCTTCTAGAGCAAGATGGGGGATGGCTGGTAGGAAATTGGCTTCTTCGCTAACCGCTCTCTCTTCGCGCTCTTTCTAATCTCTGCTCTCTTCGTCCTCGGGGACTCTTCCGTTCACTGCGGCGACAATACGTTCTTGTACCCGATTATCAGAGGAATCTCGTCGTCTTACCTCTGGAATGCCGTCGATCGGAGCCTCATTCCTGATCTCCTCGGTAAGCTTTTCTTCTCTCTCTCTTAAGTACATACCACACAGCAGTCTTCACATCTACTCGAGCACATCTAGCATTCATAGTCCCTGTCACCCTCGCACCCCTCATTTTCCATAAATAAAGTAGGGAAAGTTCCACGGCACCTAAGGCGGGGCCCAACAGAGGTTGGTTCAAATACTTTTTAAAATAGGATCCCTTGTTTGTGAGACTAGTCGACGGCTGGCACTTGAATGAGTGTGCTTGCTTCGGTTGCTCCTTGGTACAAGATAATAGAATATTGAGCAAGCTGGCTCTCGGCTAGTTAAGTTGCACTTTCCTCTGCGTATCATGAGTTTAAGCACCCTTTTGAGCGCGGAGACCCCCAAGCAATAGAAAGACAGGGATTCGGAGTCAAAGTCCAGGTTTTTTTACGAATAGAGGGCGGAGAGCTACGAATGATTGTTTTGATCCTTAGGCAAAGGCAAGGATTAAGGTATACGAAGGCGAATGACCATCAAGCAAAAGCAAGGCCAGGTAGGAAGCGCGCCCCGGCAGGCAGTCCACCTCAGGAACACTAACCAAGAAGAGATCTGAATGAAAGGTAATTTGGAAACGTGGACTTTGATTTTCTCGTATATAAAGAAGGCCGGGATAACGCCCGATTCCTTAAGTAACTCAGTGTAGTTTTCGGAGGCTGCGTAGAAAGAAATGAAAGAATCAAGGAAGGAGGGAGAAGAAAGAAGCACATGAGCAGTAGGAGCAGAAAGACAAGAAAAAATCTGAACACTAACAGCGTCAACAGCAATCAGTTGGAAAGCACCAACCAAGCAGAGCGCGTCAGTCAGCTAGAGAATGCCAGTCAGCTAGAGAGTTTAAGCCAGCCAGAAAAAGGCAACCAGCCAGAAAGCAGAACCCCGCTAGTATAAAACCCAAATCCGCTTTCTCAAGAAAGAGAAGGAAGGGAAATAGCGCACACCTCGAGGAGACAGCATATATTCCTTACGCTGGATCATGCTGAAAGAAGAGCCCAAATCGAAAGAGAAGAGATTCTGCAAAGGATTTGAAACCTCTTTCACTGTAAGGCAGTGGTCATATGCACAGAAAAGCATAAAAAGGAAGAGGATGCCTATCATTACCATGCTGCCATATGGAATGAGAATGCCTCTAAACACACAGCGACAAAGAGACTGAGGGAGGCATTTCATGAATGGGACGGAAGGTCTCTCAATGTAACCTTCCACAAATCTTTGGCGACTATGTACGCGTACGTAATAAAAGAAGATAAGAACCCACTCATATGGGGAGATATGACAATGAAACCCTATTACAGGTAGTCCTCGCTGATCAAAGAAAAAAGAAAGGAGGGAGTCTCCTTGACAATGAGGAAGTTTTGCAGAGGCTGGAAAAGATGAAGGATTTCCATGAGATTTATACCACTCCTGAGCTGAAACCCAAAAGACTCCATAACCTAAGTAAGATGAGAGAAGCTTTCGAATTTGTAAAGGAAATCCTAGAGATTAGAGGATCCGTTGCAAGCAAAATCCAAACCTATCTCAAAGAAAAGGGCAATCCTGAGGAATATGATATTGAGGACCTCCAGGAGAACTCTTAATAGACTGGATCGCTTGTCAACTGGTCTTTGAAAGACCTTTGAAAACAAAGCAGCTATTTTTATATGGAGAGCCCAGTACGCAAAAGACGCTCCTTATAAACATGCTGTCAAAAGTACTTCGTGTATACTTCGCAAGTTCCAGAAGAGGAGACTTCGCAGGAGCTCACGACCACCAAGATTTATGGGTGTTCGATGAGTTTCAGGAACCAGAAAATCAACCACAGGAAGAGTACTACAAGGACCCCTACAGCGTACCACAAGTAACTGCAGCCACACAAGAAGGGACGAGTTTCGCTAATACCATGCTCCGACTTCTAGACGGGCAACAAGCAAGTCAGATTAGATAGAAAGTATAAACAGCTGCTCGTCAAGAACAAGAATGTCCCAGTTATTATCATTGCCAACCGACTCACCCACTCCCTTAGGCATCATGGAGCATTCAGAGCAAGGTTCATAAGACTAAGCTTTGAAACTCCCCTGTCCGATTTAAGGGAAGAACGCGTAATAGCGACCCTCTGGGGATGCATAAAACGAAGAATCGAACAAGCGAAAAGCAACAAACAATATCAAAATTAAGAAAGAAAAAGAGGAAGAAAGAAAAGATATACGCAACACGGGACTCCAACTCAGATATAACAAGGTGGAAGCCGCTCTATTACCTTTTTTTGAGGGAGGAGATATCACAGAATGCACAGAAAACGAGAGATTTGCCATAAGGCAATTTCCTCTTCTTGACATCATTAACCTTACTTCAGCACACAGGATGACAGGGGAGTTTGACCATTACAGGGAAAGAGTAAAGACGCTCGAGGGCATCGCGTCATTCCTGACGGAGGAACCTAACCAGCCGAACGGACACACGTCAGCGTTACTCTACACGGAGCAAGGGCAATGGGCTACATTGAAATCTTTAGTAGCATTCTTCCGCGCGTTTAAAAATAAAAGGAAAACTGAAAGGAATCCACTACCAAGCTATCCTCGAAGTAAGGCTCCACAATCGGGGAAGCTATTGGCAAGGCGACAACGAGGAAGAACAGGAACACACCGCTGCAAGCAGGACATTCTCACTGATCGACTTTGCTTTTCTTCCTCTCAGGAAAAAAGCAAGTAATCAGACGGACAGCCAGAGGTTGCAAGGAGTTAAAGCCATATTCCGCACACGTCCAGAGAACTTAAGAAGGCTAGAAGATTGGCTAAGGTTTAGTGAAGAAGAGGACGAAAATAAGAAACCCACTTGGCAACGAAAGCTATTCAAAGACTTAAGTAACCATGCCTGCGCAAACGGATCCGTTTGGAGAGACAAAGACGATCAGCAAATGCAGGACTACGCAACCTGGCCATTGGTGCTATCGGCAACGTCCTTCCACACCAGCGATGGGAGACTCATGTACGTAAGGAGACCCATAACCTTAAGGGCGGAAGCTGAAAACCTAAAAAACCAGAGATATAAAAAGGCAATAGAGGATGCGGCAAAGAGCACCGAGGTGAACACTGATATCTTTCCAACCTTCTATTTGCAGCTAGCAGGGTCGCAAGAGGGGCTACGCTGGAGCACAGAGGACTAAAGACTTGTTAGAACGATCTACCGCTAAAGCACTTACTAGAGATTCTCCAAAGGCCATTACTGATGCGAGGCTCCATAGAGTAGAGAAGCCAACCCAACACTGTACTGTTCGTAGCCTCCCATTCTCAGAATTTGGGATCACTTTATAAGATAAGGGTTTAATTACCTTCCCGTTAATATATCCCATCAACATTCTAGAAGTGAGAAATCTCTTGATTGAGTGAGACCATGGTATGTAGTTCGATCCATTCAACTTCACGGTAGTCATTTGCAATGGCATCGAACTACTAATAGTAAGAGAGGGGATCCTATCACCAACGGATCCCAAGGTCGATGAAGAGATCTCTTCAGCCATGACTCAAGTGAAACGGTACACTCAACAAATGCTCAACACAAGGGAGGCAAAATCACAAACACTTGGGCAGCAAGTGGTCCCAACCCAACATAAACTAAAAGGGGAGCAAACAAAGAAGACTCCAGCCAAGAAGAATGTGTAGGGTAACTCTCAAGACATCAATTAATAGGTGGGATGCTGACGGAACGGAATTCTACGAAAATATAAGAAAAGCGAAAATAAGCAAAAGGAGCATCAAGGTCGACCATGGGAAAAAAAAGACAGCAGGGTGAATCGAACCGACAAAACATGGTATAAACTCAATGCAACCACAAGAGAATCACATAAAACCTTCATACCATCATTCCTTAAGGAAAAACGACCTAAGACTCCTAAAATCAGTCTCATAAGAAGATCTAATAAGGCTCAGACATGGAGATGAAGAGCTTCCTTCCCTATTTTAACATCAAAACAGAAACTCAAAGAATGAAGGGACTACTAAATGAGCTCAAAACAAAAAAAAAATTGCAGATTTGAGATGAGAGGAACAAAACAGATTAAACCATACCCATTTTGTTGCAAGATGACTGTACAACCTGCTGACATCAGCATGATGTAAGGCTGATGTCAGCAGATGACGTGACGGACTTTCACAAGAACAGTATCAAGATGAAGGTCTCGATTTTACGGTTAAAAGCCCTCTGGTCTTGTGTCAATCGGACAAGTATTCAATGAGAAATCCGCCCTGAAAGCTCTGATACCATGTAGGTTTTGAGAAAAGGAGAGAAGAAGAAGAATAGGGAAAAAAGAGAGAGAGTTGAATGCTTCTCTATACTCTCAGCTTATATATGTGTGAGGGAAAGTACATAAATGCCCTTACCTTAATGTAATGGGCTGTAGAAACTTAAGTGATTACATATGACCAAATTGCCCTCAACATAAGCACAATAGACATTACACCACATTACACTAGGACATTCTCCTAAACTCCCCCTCAAGCTGGAGCATGAATGTCAAACATGCCCAGCTTGGACAGATACATAGAGTGACTGCCTTTGGAAAGGGCCTTTGTGAGAATATCAGCAACTTGCTCATTGGACTTGGTGTATGGAGTAGTGATCTCGCCCGACGTGACCTTGTCACGAATCAAATTACAACCCACTTCAATGTGCTTGGTGCGCTCATGGAAGACAGGGTTGGCAGCAATGTGAATGGCAGCTTGATTGTCGCAGAACATCTCCATGGGAGCTGAAACATCAATGCCTAACTCAATCATGAAGTGCTTAAGCCACGTCAATTCACAAGCAGCTAAAGCCATAGATCGATATTCCGCTTCTGCACTGGATCTGGCTACAACAGATTGTTTCTTGCTTCTCCAAGTGACAAGATTATCCCCAACAAAACAAAAGTGCAGTAGCCCGATGTAGACCGCCTATAAAAAATTGCCCCAGCCCAGTCTGCATGCATCAGAATAGGCTGAAATACGAAGGTGGCCAGTAGGACGATAGAGTCAGCCTCTACCTGGAGCAGACTTAAGGTATCGGAGAATACGACGAACAGCCTCCATGTGAGACACCCTAGGAGCATGCATGAACTGACTGACCACTCCAACTGCATAAGCGAGGTCTGGCCGGCCGGGTGATTGTCAAATAAATGAGACGGCCCACTAGACGCTGATAGCTGCTGGGATCAGAGAAAAGCTCACCATCATCAACGGAAAGGCGATGGTTAGCTTCAAGAGGTGTATCGCTGGGTCTACAAGCATCCCAGTGTCACGAAGGATATCAAGTGCATACTTCCTTTGGGAGATCAAAATCCCTTGTCTGGAGCGCTACTTTAGTATAGTTCCGGACTCCCCCGAAAAAATTCCGAACTAAGACACCCCTAGATTTAGAAGCACCGTTCCGACCTTAGATTTTCCATTCCGAACTAAGACACCAAGGCAGGCTTCTTCTCGCAGTTGAATCCAATGTTTCATCGTAGTCGGCTAAGAGATCACCACATCTTTGTACCGCTGGTCAGTCTCAGTATAAGGCGACATGAGTTTCCATCACAATTAGAAGGAAGGCCAGAATCAGTAGTTTCTTTCTTCCATTCACCAGTAGAAGATGGACTCAGAGGTATTGGAAGTATCAGCCGAAACAGGAGGAACAGCTATTGAACCAATGCCTTGTTGAGGGAAGGGAGCAATAAATCCGCCCAGTTGGAAGTATCCACAACCTATATTATAATCCCCGATCCCACCTTTCATTCAATGGGGATGGCATGCCCGCCCTGTGGTCGTCCTATCCAGATGATCCGTTCATCACTATAGAGATCGATATGCAAGATGGAATGAGTGCCAGTGGCCTACCCAATCCGGGACAGCTATGTCCAGAAGTTGTCACGACTATTTATGGCTTACTTACCGAAATCTGCTTCCTCCGAGGCGGGGCGATCAACCACTTCTCCTACACCGGAGCCTAGGGGGAGAGACATGCAGTATTCTGTTTGATGCCGCCCGATGCCGGAACCGATCCCTAAGGGGGAGAGGGACGGGTGGAAGGAGTCGACAGCAGGAGCGCGCCAGAGAAGATTCTGGAGGCAAAGATCCCTCCCCTGCCGGGCATGATTCAAGATAGACAGATTCCCTAGCCTCATTTTGGGGAGGTAGAGTCCTATATTTGGACAGAGAAGCCTATCCCTGGCTAATAATAAACGAGATCTCAACACAAGGAGTGGTTGATCGGACTGGGGCGGGTTTGGTTAGAGTGGGGCGGAGAGATCGGACTCAGTTGTTGTTTCCTTCCCGGAAGGACTTTTTGTTTCCAGCAATGATGGAAACATCGGGGATCGGACGAATTAGGAGTATGCCCCGGAGCGGTGGGTCAGTTGCGGGGCCTCAAATAGTTGGTTCATTCAGTTCGGTCCGGACTCACTAGGAAGAGAAGGGAGTGGTTCATTCCGGCTCATTCGATTAGTTCGTGTTTGTTCCCATCCCCCCTCTTCCTTTGTTCACTGGTGGCCGGTGTTTTACTGCTATTCTCACAGTAGCTAATGTCCCACTGGCAAAAGAGGTAGGGTTTGAACTAGAAGGGGCCGGGTCGAACACGTCATGGCAGGGAGGAGGGTGGTTCAATCAAAGGCAGTGAAAGGGGATTGACTGACCCTACTTCGGTTATCGAGATAATAAAAGGAAGAAAGCTTGTCTTTCTTTCGGGCCCTATGAGTTCGATTCAATCATTCCTGTGAAAGATAGGGCATGCCACTCTCATGCTCGCTTGGATGGGACATTTATCCTGTGAACTCTGTTTTAGATCGGCGCCGCCTAATGCATGAAAGGGGAAGGCGGAGCAAAAAATCCATTCAGGATTAAACCAATTGCAAGAGGAAGAGCCGGCCTTCGGAAGAAAGAACCGGTTGAATGAATGAAAGCTATCCATCGCTCACCCCTCTCTATCTCTAAAAAGGGTTCGGACTCTATCCTATTCCTATAGATGGGGTGGGGGCGTGCACTCAACTGCTTCTTGTTCGGCTAAGGGGATGGAAGGAGCTTTCTCTGTCGTGCTGTCACTCAAAAAGGTCTTGGTCTTGCTATAGTGGTGGTGCTCTAGTGAGACGTCATAGCTGTATGAGGTAAGAGCGCTCAACGTAGAAAGTCATAATTGCATAGTAAAGGATCGGATCGCCTGGGGACCAGGTTTCTCTGGATGAAAGATAGGTTAACAGCAGCAACAAGCAGAGGCAGCCGAAAGCTAGGGACACAATCACTCTTGCTCCTCTAGTCCCGGACCTTTGAACTGTGAAGGGGAAGTCAGTCATTCCTTCCCAGCGGTAAGTTACTAACTCCTTCCTTCCCCTCATTCCGTTTCCCCATTTGTCTTCCTTCCCAAGAATCGTCTTCTAATTCTAGACTATAAGAATCTAACTCCGGGCCGATCCCTCCCATTTCTATTTCTTCTGTTTTCCAGCAGCTTCGGCCCCCCGGGGGCTGACTCCCCCGTTAAAATTCCGAACTAAGACAGCCCTTAGATATATTGAATTAAGTTCCGTCAAGTTTCAAATTCCGTCAGGCCCCTTGTACTATAGGGGCGCAGGAGCGCACTTCTGTTTTCCCCTACTTATTTATGGAGATTGGTGATTTAGGATCCATACAGAGTTTTATGATATATCTTAGAGATCAAGGAACAGATGCTTTCTTCAGGAGATATTAATACTCTATGGTAGCGACAGGGAATTCTTTGGCGTTGAATCGGGTCAGGAAGAACAAGTTGTTCCAGCTCCGGGGAACAGATTCATCTTCGAAGCATTTTTCCCTTCCTTAAAAAAAAATAAATCTTTATTAATTGAGCTTCCCCATTCCTTTTCTTGGTTTTAATTGTCCTTTATCTTCCCGAAAAAAGATATACCAAGCAATGATCCCACATCTTCTTCTGTTCACCCGGTTGAGAGTGTTCGACCAGTGCATCTCTTCTATTCCGACTTTCAATTCGATAGGGAAAGCCTAATAGAATACATACGATGGTTGCTCGCAGCCAGGATCCCTGAACTGGCCCTTAGTTGTCGGATCTAGTGGCATGTCTACCCCTCCGTGGAAGACCATGTATTTTTTTCTTTTTCTGGCTCTTTATGATGGGCGCTGGAAAACCTCTCGATGTGGCGCCCCATTTTTATAATGAAGTTACACGACACAGTTATTATTATTACTTTACTCAAGAGTTGCTCAATGAATCTGTTGATTCGGAATCACGGGATCGGTAGATGCCACAGATGATGAATCCATCTATTTTTTTCTACCTCCCTTTTATTGAAGGCACTCTATCTTTGTTAGTGCCGTCTATAATGATAATGACTGATGAATCAAAAACTTGCAATTTGAACTGATCCCTAAATGATGAAGAACTCTTGGTATTTTTTCTTATCCTCGTATCTTTAAAAAAAGGAAACTTAGGTAAGTTTTTTAGAAACATATGTATAAAAAGAACGTCTCTCATTTAGCTCCTTCATGCCTACTATAACTAGTTATTTCGGTTTTCTACTGGCGGCTTCAACTAGAACCCCGGCTCTATTTATTGGTCTGAGCAAGATACGACTTATTTTAAATTCATTGAATGAACAATTCAGAAAAATAAATGTTTCTGTGAGATTCCAGGTATTCTATAGTTCCTTCCCGCGTCAATTGTAAATTCTTGGTCATTGAGATTCATGGACGATTCGGATTCATATTTAGGGATAGATATTACCTCTCTTTTTTCCCCTTTCAAACAAATCGAAATGATTGAAGTTTGACTATTTGGAATCGTGTTAGGTCTAATTCCTCTTACTTTGGCTGGATTATTCGTAACTGCATATTTACAATACAGACGCGGTGATCAGTTGGACCTTTGATTAAGTAACATCTCTTTTTTTTATTTACCTCCTCCTTTCTTTAATACGCAGGAGGTAAAATTCAGGTTGCTGTTCAAGTTAGTGAAGTTATTTCATTCTAATTCGACCTAAGAAGAACAGAATCACGCTCTGTAGGATTTGAACCTACGACATCGGGTTTTGGAGACCCACGTTCTACCGAACTGAACTAAGAGCGCTTTCTTATCACAATAGATAAGACCGTAAAGAAAAGGATGCTTTTTGTACCCCCGCATGCATATAGTATCATAAAAATAAAGATTATGTATGTCCAATTTGAATCGATCTCAATTGATCCCTCGTTACTGCCCAGAGGAGAAGTCATAGGTAGGGATGACAGGATTTGAACCCGTGAAATTTTGTACCCCGCTACCAAGCTGCGCTACATCCCTTTCAATTGGTCTACAGTGTCATTGTAGAGAATCCATGTCTTGTTTTCCACATCGTTATTTCTTCCATTGATATCCAATTTCTCTTGCTTGGTCTCATATTTTTTTATTGATTTATATACTCATCATCATCCCGCCGCTCCTACCAACGATAATAGAAGTTTCGAGGGTTTCCCGATAGAAAGATTAGCATGCGAGAGAGATCCCAATTCCGTGTATCCGGTTAATCAAGCCCTGCCGCCAGCTTCCACCCAGCTACTTTCAGGAAAATAAGGGCTGGAAAGCCTATCTTACTGAAAGCAACTTCAATGCTGGGGGCCAACACTCAGAAGGGGGGTTGGGATTGACGAATGGATGGAATGATTGGCACGGAGAGACGGGTGTGCTCTGGTTGCTCGTTCAATGATATGACGTATATTTTGTTGATACTACTACTCAATTCGATCTGTATACGGGGCCCCCGTGTAAGTCAGACTTCTACTGAAAGCTTTCGAATCAACTCAACTATACTATTCAACAACTGAACTTTATCTACTTTTTCTGCGATTCAATGAATAGTTTCATTGAGTTTACTCTTGGAAAAGGGGTTGTTGATATACTCATCAACCAGTATAGTCTATTTCAATCCGTCTTCACCAATCCATCCTGATGATTCCAAGTTATTGAAGACGAAACTCGAAAAAAGAATGATTCGAGCCGCGTCAGACTTAGCGGGCTGCTCGTCCCTTCGCGTCGACAAGGAAACCGCGGACGACAATGGGTTTAGAATAGAACGAACACCCTCGAGAACTTATCCCGGGCCGGCCCCCCGAGGAAAGATAGATTTCATACATTTAATTCCTTATCAAACATGGATTTCCCGGCCCCGCCGCCCTTGTTCATGCCATGAATTCAAAGCTCAACCCTCAGACATTGCAATCAAGCATTTCTTTATCAATTCCACATCGGTAAGGGGAGGAACGGAGGAAGGGAGACTGATCGCTTCACTAGTTCTTTCAGGGGGGTTGGCTGGGGAGGCCTTGACTTAAGATGTCCCGACAGAAATCCGCCGAGAAGACACCATGAGGATGGGATTTCGTGGCCCCTATAGTCTCTATATGGATTCACTCGAGGGATCGGAAGTGGGGAGAAGCAACAACCGGTTCCCGGCTCTCTTTCAAGCGTCGTAGGTCGAGTCTTGGAGGAGCTGCTTTAGACAACTTCCCGTCCCTCCGGATCCGGCATTGAGCCGTCAAGACAAGAAGAGCCAGCCTTCTTGCTTCTTCGGTCCAGTTAACCTCCGGGATAATTAGGATCATACCAAAAAAAAATAAATGGGGATAGATGTAGACGCGGTGAGAAATGAGTCACAGAATTCGCTATCTGAACGGAAGGTAAAGTTTGTCACGGTTTCATCCGTGGTGGGGGAAGAAGCAATTCAAAAATCTTCCGTTGCCACCTCCCAAGCCTTTCGGAGAGAGTTGGAGATGGCTGAAACGCGCTTCACCTTAAGAGAGAGACTTTATCTTGGTGATAGGTTCATCGGCAACGACAGATACGTGCGATCAAAACATTGCTAATACGAGACCACCCCCTGCCGGAGGGATCAGTTTGACCGGGGCTCAAATCTGACTTCGCCGAGCAATGATCCACTTAGGACCTCCGTACGTAAACTCGCTAGTAGAAAGAGACTTCGAGCCCCTCTTCAATCGGCGCCGCGGTTCCCTCCATCCGATCGATAGTGAGAGCCAATACCTCCATGTGCCTCTACTGTTCGTCCTGGAGCAGCACCGAAGAACTTTCTTTCATCCCGGCGCATCAACTGATCCTTGAATGACTAATCCCTGGCTAGGGAAGACGGGGGGTGGCCGCTTGGCCAACTAGAACAAATGCACCCTCCCTGCTCATCAACCTCGCGCCGCCGGGCGCTTTTCGACCCTGAGGGAGGGGAATGATGGCACCTCCTCACATCAAGTTGTTATTACGGAGATGAATGAAAGGGGTTAGCCGTTCGTTTTCCCCTACTCGATGAATGGGTCGGGGTTTTCAGACAAATCCATCATTGAAGGGCTAGAGGATCGCTCACTCATCCAGCTGGAGGTCGACGCGTGGAGCCGGGGAGGCGGATGTGACTCTATTTCAAGGCTTCAGGTCGAGCCCCCCTCCCTTCAATAATGTCGAAGGATCACAAGAGTTTCTTTCTCCCAACATAATTATCAAACAAAGAAAGTATGGATTGGTTGGGTTCTTTCTATCTCCCTCCGGGAGGGGAGAGTCAGTGTTTGGTTTTGGGATCAAAAGATGGTTGCTGAAACAGCTAACAGGGAATGGCCAGCCGCAGCAATGGAAGGTTGCCCAACCGCGTATATGTTGGAAGAAAGTAATCCGTCTCGTTCCATTACCAATTCCTTAGTAACTCAACAATGATATCCCTCCTCGATTCTATAATGATCCACGTACACTGCTCCCTCATCCATGTTCTAAGGTATCGATTCGGGGATAGACCTTAGGGCTTTCCTGGTAGCGTATGCTTAACTCCGACCTTCCCATTCCCGTCCGGGTATGAAACCTCCAAGTATGGTTACGCTCCGAGCAGACCAGCAGATATGATGGATGGACCTCCCCGTCGCCCGAAGAAGCGGTCGATCGAGTAGGTAGATGAGGCATGTTCCTAGTGATTGCCCCGGATAGAGGAGAATAGATTGGTACGTTTTCCCTGAGATTTGGCCCACCAATGACTACCTACTCCCGCCCGGTGCCTGAACCTTGCTCGTTTACATCCGGGAGAGACAAGAGGGATACACCCGAACGAAAGAGAAGGAGTTCCTATGGCTAAAGCTGGCTGGTCACCTTTGCATCTCGAAGAAGGGGATGGCACCTCTGCTTCAGGTGGTCACTTCATATTATTCTCCTGAGCCGGTGGGTTGGGTGGGGGTAAGAAGGATGTTTCATTGATCAATCAATTCGACGGGAAGAGCGGAGCCCTACCCCTGAGGAGAGGAATAGGGCCTCTAGCGCCTAAAAAACCGGAATACAAGCCTCTTGCCTTTCATACTCGTCTATACGCCTTTCTTTAGACGGCTCACGCTTCTGGCCTATATCTGTGAACCAGATTGGAGTTTCGATTGGAATAGTATCCCTTCGAATACGTTCCTTAGGAAGGTCCCTTGAGTGTCGTGGTGGGGTGCCCATCAATGTTGAATTGAGAAATCAAACTCGCTTTTATCAATTCATTGAGAAAGAAATGAAGGTTTGGGATGTTTATCAATCCATTCTGGGGCCCCCTTCCAGGGCATTTCGGGCGATATAAGGCGCTGCCGGAAGTGGAGTAAGCAAGGAAGCTACGCCGGTTCTCTCGTCGGATTGATTGATCGTCCCTCGTGCCTGGGAGTTGCAGCGCTAGTTCCGCTTTCTTTCCATCCCACCGGCAATCAACCGTCCCTCTTTCTCTGAAGAAGCCGGTTTTTGGCTGAGGAAGAAAGGCCAACCCCGCACCACTAGTCACCCGCCTCCGAATAAAATCTGAGAGATCGGCCTACCTCTCCCGCCCCCCTATTTTAGGGAGGGGAATGAATGACACCCCCTTCTGAAGCGAGACCAACCCCACCATCGAATGACGTTAAGGGCGCCTTCCTGAAATCAAATCACTTCCTTCCCTTCTTCGGACCGCATTTGCAGAATTCGTCTTGTTTAAGCTTCCTTATGTGAACGTGCAAAAATTCCTCTATGGGGGCCTCTCTGGAAGAAGAGGAGTGAACTGATAGAGATGGATAAACGGCTTCAAGGAGTTCTCACTTCTGGATATGGGTTTCACCTCCCCTGGACGAACAATCGAGAAAGACGCATTTCCCCCTCCCCCGCCCCGGGATTTGTAACGTGACGGTGCTTGTGACCAGATTGGTCGATCAACCTGACCAACCCGGGATTTGTTAAACATAAGAAGAGTACTTAGCTAGCTAGCTAAGTACCCTATTAGTAAAGCCGAAGGGAAGAAAACAAACATGGTCACTCCTTTTAGGAACATGGCTCCTTTACTAATAGGGCACTTCACTCGCAGCTCGCTGTCTACTCCACGAGTCTTCACTGTCTTCGAATGCCTGGTCAGTAGATAACAGGCATTCCCACCCCGGTGGCTAGGGAAGGGACGGCTAGGAACTGACTTGTCGAAGGAACAACCAGATCTAGCTTTGTCCGGCAGCCCAGCAAGCAAAGTCTTTCTCCGAATCTTGTTGTTTCGCGAATGACCTCCGCGGGGGGGATATTATCAGCACGCAAGCTCCTGATTCTTCCTTCTTCCGGGTTTGAGAGAGCTTGCTTCATGGATGGGGGGTTGGTTGATCCGATCGGGGAGCATAAGGTACAGTACAGGGGAGGTGAAAATTTTACGGTTCATGCTGGCGAGATCGCCTATTTCTTTCCTCCTTCTTTCATTTCCTCACATGAATCATGAATGAGGGGGGTAGAGCGGCTCTTTATCACGACTAGGGGGTTCTGGATAGGATAAAAAAACACGCGGAGCGCTCTTCCAAAAGCCCGTTCAAACTCCTCCGTTAGAATCCCCACTGGGAACACACACGTTCTTTTGTTGAGGGTTCGGAGGAGGTATATTAATATTATGTCACTTCCGATCCGACTTCGTCACACGAAGGCTCGTTCAGTGATTCTACGACTCTGTGTGATCGACTATCTTCCTGTTCGGGTCCGTTCCTCCCAATAAAAACTTCATTCAATCATTCAATACCCCTTTACTAATAGGGGTCATCCAGCCCCCTTCCTCTCAATGGTTCTCTTCTATCATCTGGTTCATCCAGCAGAAAAAAAGAGCATACTAGTAAAGGCGTTTTGCGTAATTCTGAACCAAGCGAGCGAGCAAGCAACCCCTGAAAGTTTTTGTAAAACAGGCTTCCGGTCGAATATAAGGACTTTGAAGTTCCTGTGTGGAATGGCCGAAAAGCATATACGGACCCTTGCCCTTTCTTTCGGGCTAGGCGTATAAAGTTCCCGCAACCTAATTGGAATGACATGGATTTTCCAAAAAGGCGTTCGGTTCGCCCGGGCAGAAAAAATGGATTCTAGACCTACATAGCTTACTCATATATAGGGGAGTGTTCAGATGTCTCCATAGATAGGGGAAGCAGAGATCTTCCCGATTTTACAATATGGATTGCCCACCCCATTCATTCTTTTAGGATTATCTATGGCCTGCTTTCGCCCCATCAGAAACTAGGTCTCATTCTTGCTGTTGCAAGCGAGGATATGCTCCACTTATTCCATAGAAAGAGCTGAGTCATATCTCCCTTCTTTCCGCATGAAAAGGCAATCGTTGATCCGGCCGGCAATTGCTCCATTTTCGACATTTCCGAGTCGACCCTAGAGTTGGTTGACAAAGAGAGTAAACCGGGAGATCGGGGAGGAAGTTCTCCTCTTTCCGCCTTACGTGATAGAGGTTTGACTTCTATTTTTCGTTAGTAGTGTCGAAACGTCAATACATGGAATGGGGGATAAAACCGTCGATCCACTAGCTGTCGAATCTCCTCCCCCCTAGAAGTAAGGGTTCTAAATAAAAATGCTCGCTTATTAATTAGTAAGGGCTATTCCATCTCCGTAACCCGCTACTAAAGAGTAAGGGTGGATTGAATCTCCCCGGGGAGAAAGAATAAAAAAAAGAGACTGATCAGGGGGTCGGGTCTTAATTCCTACCGGGCTAGCCACCCAACGACGACTTTCCGGTTTAGGCTTCATATTCGCCACTCGACTACCCATCTAATCTATGCTAGGATCGGCATACGAAGCTAGGGATATCCTTCTTGCTTCCTTCTTCGTCGTCGATAAAGAGTGGTGGGGCCGCCAGAAGCAGGTTAAAAATGAAGGCCCCTATCACGCCCTTACTAGTATGTCGGGTCGTCCAGTACTTATCTTTTCCAAAATGAACTTGCCATCGCATCCCCTGGTTGCTGCTTCCTCCCCCGGGTCCGGTCGGTCCACTTCCCCTTTACTCCGTAGGGCTGCCGAATCACTGCCTTACTTATAGGGGCCCCTATGAGTAAGGCAACTGAACTTTTACGCTTTCCAGACTCGGGAGGGGGGAGTGGGAGAGGGTGAGACCGAGGCCGAAGAGGGAAAGGATTTGGACTGAGTCTCTAGGGGTTTGGTTAGTGCTTTATGGCCCCCTTACTTATAGGGGCTCTAGTGGAGTTTTTGGGTTAGTGTGCGTTCGATAGTTCTCCCCAAAAACCAACCAATTGGTGAACCCCAGGACCGTTCGAGGTTGTCTCTGTGCCAGAGGACTGGATCCCCTGCGTGAATTCGGGTGCATAGAAGAGCATATATCATATTATTGGATTGCTTATAGATGTGGTGGGGAAGAGGCGGAGAGGTTCTCTCGGGATAAGGGGCTAATAGGGGGCTTAGAGATTGAGTTCTCGATTGGTAGTAGAGTTCTCGATACATGGAAGAAGCATCATTGAGTTAGAGTGACCTGTATGGTCTGATAGTACCACCGACTAGGAGATTGATTGCGATCGATAATAGTGACCTAGCAATGACTCATCACGGAGATATAGTACCTATATTCATGATTATGAATATGAACAAGGAAGATTGGGAGAGAGTGAGGTTCACATATAGGGAATTATTAGCTACTTTATATCATGATAAAAAGTCATTTGTAGGAGGGATAGGTCCGCCTTCGATTCCATAACAAATAGGTATAGTTATGGTAGCATATGAAATCGTCGGGGGCCATCTCATATTCATATAAGGGCACCTTAGTTTGGGTAGCCTAAGAGAACTATCTATGCCAGATAGTAACCACCCACTATGTGGTCAAGGATTCATAGGTCGACTGAGCGATTATATGAACGATTTTCTATACCGAGGGAGACATTGCATATAGTATGAATCTAGTGTATGGTAGGTATGAATATAAAAGAGTATCACTGAGTTATTAGTTAGATGGGTGCCATTATTGTGAGGTGATGTACCTACAAAGGGGACCATTACCAGAGCCATCAAGGTATTACAGTCCAAGATATGGGACTGATGCATCTAGATGGCGTCGAGATAGAGATCATATTTAGATGGTTGAGATAGTAGGAAGCCCTAAAAAATGTATGGCATGGGATGATCTACTCATTATAAGTATATAAGTCTTAGCCAAAGAGTCATGGAGTTTAGAGAGAATAATGTTGGGTGGAGCATGAGATTAAGATAGGTGTGGTTGGATTATTAGAGCCAGGGCTTTCTAGTGGGTATAATATGTGATAGGCAAACATCGAGGTAGCCCTAATGAAATTGGGGACTTAGTAGTGAAAATAGCGCAGAGGACCGGTAGGATGAAGACTTAGGTGTAGATCTGGCCTAAACCCACACACATACATTTGAGCGATATAAAAAAGAATTGATCGAAAATAAGCAATTCTAAGCGATTTTAAATCATTACCTTTTTCTTCCTCGGTAGAAAGTAGTTTTTAAATTCCGGAGCCTAAAAACGTAATGGGTTGCTACCGCCAGATCCAATGGAAGTCGAATCCCCTACTTCGTGTTCGTTATGGGAACGCCGAAAAGGATCACCTGACCGAAAAACTTCATGCACTCTGCACATGTCCCACTCTTGCTCTACCAACCTCTTCTCGCCGATCCACATCCCAATCCTGCCGCTCATTTATGAAAATGAGTGTTCGCGGAATAGCGCCCCACTAAATCCGTAGTTCAGAAAGCGTTGTTTTATAGAGGGAAGAAGCCACTTCGGATAGAATAGTAGGAACGAATGATTCACCCCCTATGAGTCAGTTCCTTCCCTGCTGCATTTCGCCATCTGGAGCACCCATCCTTATGGAATCCTCTCCGGCAACCCCAACCTTTGAATCAGACAACGTTTTATATAGCCTATAAAAAAAGAAGAAAGAGGGCCGCTCGACCCGGCCCTGGACCCGATCTAGCTTCTCCCGCCGCCTATGCGACCAACACAGATCTTCCGATATCCAAAATGGATATCTAGCCGGGCCAAGACTCACTTCCTCTAATCGCTCCTCTCCTTCTTCTGGTTTCGGATGGCCCTATGTGTAAGGGGGGCGACTGGGCGGGGGAAAGATAGGCGATGGGACCGGCAAGGATAGCTGGAATAGGATCTTTCAACGCTACTATTGGTCGTCCATGTGTGAAATGGGCGATTCCACGCGCTATATGGAAATTTGTCCCCCATCGATAAGCTATGCTATGACACTAATGAATGAACCCCCCCCTAACCTAATGGGGCGGATGTCCACCATCTTCTAATCAAGCCGAACCATCCGCCCCAATATCTATAAATGTTGTCAAGCCGTAGGAATTCTATCCGTGGATAGTCCCCCGCCCATCCCGAAAAGAAGGAGATATCAATAGCTATTCGATCACGAGTTTAAGATGGCTCCTCGGTTGGTTCGGCGGTCTTATATCTTTATCTCGATCGTGCAGGAATCCCCACCTCTATATAAACTAATTGATCCAACGCTTCTATGGCTATGGTCGAGAAGCGGTTTTTTAATCTCCTCGCCTTTACTTTATAGAATAGAGATCGAGACCTGTATCTAGTCCCGGATCCTTCAGCAGCATCACAGCTAGCAGACCCACTTACATTCGCAGTTACAATTCCAATGGATCCCGCCTAAGCAAGTAGTTGATAGCCGATTGAGAGCAATCCAGTCGCAGTAAAAGCATAACCCGCGTAAACCAATCCCCACCAGCCTAGCAAATCCCAAAAGTTATTGATAGTTGAGTGGGCCTGATGAAATGATTCTATCTCCTAGCCGAGAATAGCCTTATGCAGAATCGGGTGGTCCTTCCACCCCTACAATCGCCGGGAAAAGAAGAGGAATGAATGGTTTGATAGCCTTACTCTAATAGGGCTATGCGAACGAATTAGTATGCCTGCGGTGAAAGCAGGTTAAAGCAAGAGGAGGCGCCCTTACACAAAGGGCCGAAGGCTGCGAGTCGGAAAGCGAAGCGAGCAAGGCAAGAGTGGCTAGTCCCGAGCGATAGCCATGAGCCCTATTACGTAAAGATGGAAGGAAAGCTTTGCAAACAAAAGATAGGAAAGCTGCGAGAAAGGCTAACAGCTAACAGCAAATGACTCCCGTTCCACCCTTAGCTAGACGAAGCCCTAGCTAGACAAAGTTTAGAGGAAGCCCTTCGCGTAACTCCCTGAGCTGCAAGACCAGAAAGACCTGAGCTAGCTACCAGAGCCAGGAAGAAGGCAAGGCTACTAATGCCAGCCAGACTAAAGCAACAGAACCGACAAGCAAGGAAGGCAGGAAATTCCCTCAATGTCTTGAAGGCGACGCTACTTGTCCAAAAGCAGCAGGAAGGTGGGAAGGCAGCTCGGCTCGGAAGGGAGAGGAACAGGTATTAGCTCCATTATTTTTCAGCTTGGCTTCATGGATTCCATTATCTTCCGTTTTACTTGCCTTACATGAGAGGGGGCATCTCTTGGAGCTAGCTCAGGTAGGGCCGCAACTAGTTCATGTAGGCAGCTAGTTCTGTTATTCCTGAAGCAGGGATTCCTGCTGCTTTTTACGCAAAGGCAGCAGTTGTTGTTCCCCCTGTACGCATTCCATGTTGCCGTGACGCGCGTGGTGTAGTGTCGTGTCCTCCTCCATCCTCCGCTTGCTGCAACCTGACGCGTTGCGGCTTGACGCCTCCACTTGCTCCTTCAGATCGGCTTGTAGTGTAAATCTCCCTCTTCCGGTTCTGTCTTTGCCTTCCTGGCTCTAGCTAGTAGTTCTAGTTGCGCCATACCATAAAGGGCTAGTCGCATCTGCCTTCCGTCGCCTTTGGCCCCCATGAAGTAAGTAAGGCACGGCATTAGCTTCTCTAGACTCGTAGGCAGCATCATCTCTATCAGCTAGTTAGCTAGCCGCAACTAGTTCATGTAGGCAGCTCTTGGTGGAGTTAGGGCAGCTGCTATTCTTCCTGCAGCTCCTGCATCTAAAGCAACTGGTGCAGATGGTGCAGCTTACGCTTACGGTTGCGCGTCTTTAAATTCAATGTCTTGCTTCTTGTCTTAGAGCAGTAATTAGTACGGGCATTCGTCGCCTACAAGGTGGAAAGGTGTCTGACTACTGACGGGGGCTTGGTTGGCTTTAATGTAGCCAGTGGGTTAGGCTAAGTAAGTTGACCTTAAAAGCTTCTTTTTAAAGAGCGAATGATAAAAAACTCTCTTACCTTAACGCACCTACTACTGGCGTTGGCTGACTTACATAGTTGTTCTTTGCTTTTAAGCCCCTATTTTACCTAAAGTACTGGTCTCGATATTCCATTCCGTTTTTCAGCGAGAATGTTGCTTATCACGTATGGCAACATGGAGCATACAATGGCGTAACAGCTTTTGTGTCGTCTTAGTTATTCCCCTTTGCTTTGGGGGTTAGGGGGTCACGACTGTTCGGAGTAGTGAGTTAGTTGTTCCTTCCTTTTGCCTTTTGGGGCCATACTAATAAGGGCACAACTGGCATATTTCATATATACAGACAACCTGGCATCTCAAAACTAAGGCATCTGAAGACTTCAGAACAGACCGATAAGCCCGGCAACATGAATAAAGGGGAAGCTCTTCGCGGCAACATTGAAGCCTTAGGGCCAGATTAAAAACGGAAGGGCGCTTTCGGCTTTTCAGCCTCCGTTTGCTGGGGGCCGTTGTTCCATTCGTCCGCTCAGACCTCAAGCAGTTCGACAAATGGGTAAAAAGCCAACTCGCCACTTTTCCACTCATACCTCCGCGCTAGTTCTGGGCCTCCCCTTTTGGGGCGAGTTGACGCTTCGCCCTTAGGGCGGGGTACTCCAACCTACCCTTCTCTAATCATCCACTCTCACGAGGAAAAGCAGAAGGACATGAGGTCGGAGATCTACATCTAACTACCGCTACCTCCCTTTCTCTGCGGACATGCACTAGCCCCGGATAGGGTGAATTCGCTCCCCCACTTACTCCATAGGGCTCCGTTCTCAGCAGTTTCTAATTACCCCTGGGCATCAGTCCCAAAACCAAGGGAGTCTTACTGAACGCGAACTCATCCTTCTAGTGGTTCTTAACGACTGGCTTCTATTGGGCCTTACTATACTATATAGGGGCGCTCCCCCACATCAAGATATCACCCAGGAGAACCTCTCGATATCAAGCACCAACCAACCTAAAATAGTGACCCTCCCGCCAGGTGTGGAGGTTTAGACGATCCTTCCTTGTGATCTTCCTTATGTCTTGATGCCTTGTCTCCCCCACCTTTAGCATGATCTCCCTTGGATGACTTGTGTTTGGAGGAATCCTTGCTCTTGAATTCCACAAGTTGCTCCGCCGTTGCAATAGCCGAGGCAATGTCCTGCACCCCACGTCGGCGTAGCTCCTGTTCCGCCCATGGAGTCCATCCATGAAGTTGAACAGCAATTCCTTCTCTGGCATGTCTGGGATCTCTAGCATGAGTGAGGAGAACTCCTTTACATAGTCATGAATGGATCCCGTATGTTTGAGGCGCTTAAGATTCTTCCGGGCTATATGCTCAGCATTCTCAGGATAGAACTGTTTCTTAATATCTTTCTGAAAATCATACCAAGTATCCATAGTACACGTACCTCGCTCTATGTCAGCATGTCTCCTACGCCACCACAGCATAGCAGTATCCGTGAGGTACATGGTCGCAGTGCGTATCTTCGCCTGGTCATCCGTGAGAGAGATGGCACCCAGGTATCTATCCATATGGAATAGGAAGTTCTCAAGCTCCTTAGCATC